TTTAGTGATTTCCATGAAATCAATAAAAAAGTTCCTCGATGGTCATACAAATTAATAAGTGAGTTGGAAGAATTGGAAGGCGAAAATGAAGAAAATGTACCAATGGAGCCTGGAATTCGTTCAAGAAAAGCAAAACGTGTAGTGGTTTTTACTGATAAAGAGCCACATGACGAGATTTATACTAATCTCAAAGATAATCAAAATTCTGATCAAAAAGATGAAATGGCTTTGATCCGTTATTCACAACAATCTGATTTTCGTCGAGAGATAATTAAAGGATCCATGCGTTCCCAAAGGCGTAAAACAGTTATTTGGGATTTTTTTCAAGCAAAAGTACATTCCCCCCTTTTTTTTGATAGAATAGATAAACTTTTTTTTTTTTCGTTTGATATATGGGGGCTAAAAAAACAAATTCTTAGAAATTTCATGTGGAAAAACAAAAAAAAAAATTTTGATAAAAAAGAAGAAGAACAATCAAAAATAGAAGAAAAAAGACGGATAGAAATTGCAGAAACTTGGGATAGCTTCCTATTTGCTCAAATAATAAGAGGTTCTCTCTTAGTAATTCAATCGATTCTTAGAAAATATATTATATTACCTTTATTGATAATAATTAAAAATAGCGTCCGTATGTTATTATTTCAATTTCCCGAGTGGTCCGAGGATTTAAAGGATTGGAAACGTGAAATGCATGTTAAATGCACGTATAATGGGGTTCAACTATCCGAAACAGAATTTCCAAGAAACTGGTTAACGGATGGTATTCAGATAAAAATCCTATTTCCTTTTTATCTTAAACCTTGGCATAAATCTAAATTTCAAGCATCTCAGAAGGCTCGACTAAAAAAAACAACAGACAAAAGAGAAAAAAATGATTTTTGTTTCTTAACCGTTTGGGGAACGGAAACCGAACTACCGTTTGGTTCTGCCCAAAAAAAGCCTTCTTTTTTTGAACCTATTTTTAAAGAATTAAAAAAAAGAATCAAAAAATTAAAAACTAAGTCTTTTCTGGTTTTAAGCATTTTCAAAGAAAGAGCAACTATTTTCCTAAAAGTCGCAAAAGAAATTAAAAACTGGATTCTCAAAAACTTTCTTTTTATAAAAGGAAAAATAAAAGACCTTTCAAAACGAAATAAAATTCCAGTATTTGACTCGAGAGAAATATATGAATTAAATGTAAATCAAACTAAAAAAGATTCAATTATAAGTAATCAGATGATTAATGAACTATCTGTTCAAAAAAAATCCATGGAGTGGACAAATTCTTCACTTAGCGAAAACAAAATAAAAAATTTGATTGATAGAATAAAGACAATCAGAAATCAAATAGAAGAAATTTCAAAAGAAAAACAAAACCTAACTAATAGTTGTACCAAACTGCGTTATGATTCTAAAATAATTGAGTCATCAAAAAAAATTTGGCAGACATTCAAAAGAAAAAATACCCGATTAATTCGTAAATCCATTTTTTTTATAAAATTTTGCATCGAACAACTGTCTAGAGCTTTTTTTCTAGGTATCATTAACATTCCAAGAACTACTATACAACTTTTTTTTGAATCAACAAAAACAATTCTTGATAAATATATTTACAAGAATCAAGAAAATGGAGAAAAAAAAAAAAAAAAAAATACCATTTATTTTATTTCGACTATAAAAAATTTAATATCAAAAAAAAAAATTAGTTATGACCTATGTTCTTTATCACAAGCATATGTATTTTACAAATTATCACAAATTAAAGTTAGTAACTTTTCTAAATTAAAGGATGTTTTTGAATATAACATACGCATAACATCCTTTTTTGTTAAGAATCAAATAAAGGTCTTTTTTCAAGAACAAGGAATCTTTCATTATGAATTGAAAAATAAAACCTTTTTAAATTCCGAAGTAAATCAATGGAAAAACTGGTTACGAAGTCATTATCAATACAATTTACCCCAGATTGCATGGGCTAGATTAGTAACCCAAAATTGGAAAAAGAAAATAAATAAAGATTCTCTAGTTCTAAATCCAAGTTTAACCAAAGAGGATTCATATGAAAAAAAGAAATTTGATAATTACAAAAAACAAAATTTTTTTGAGGCCGACGCATTATTAAATCCAAAACATAATTTTAAAAAAGATTCTATATATAATCTTTTTTGCTATAAATCTATTCATTCTACAGAAAAAAATTTGGACATGTCTATAGGCATTGCCCTAGATAATTGTTTAGTCTCTTCTTTTCTAGAAAAATATAATATTCGGGGTATAGGGGAAATTCGGCATAGAAAATATTTGGATTGGAGAATTCTTAACTTTTGGTTTACAAAAAAAGTAAATATTGAGCCCTGGGTTGATACCAAGAGTAAAAAAAAATATATTAATACTAAAGTTCAGAATTATCAAAGAATTGATAAAATAACTAAGACGGGTCTTGCTAATCAAAAAAGAAACTTTTTTGATTGGATGGGAATGAATGAAGAAATACTAAATCATCGTATAACAAACTTTGAATTTTTTTTCTTTCCAGAATTTTTATTATTTTCTAGTACATATAAAATCAAACCATGGGTGATACCAATCAAATTACTGCTTTTAAATTTTACTGAAAACATAAATGTTAGTAAAAACATCACTCGAAAGAAAAAAGGTTTTATACCATCAAATGAAAAAAAATCCCTTCGATTTTATAATCTGACTAAAGAAGAAAAAGAATCGGCCGGTCAAGTAGAGCTTGAATCAGATAAAGAAAAAAAAAGAAATCCCGAATCAGCTCTATTAAACCAAGAAAAAAATATTGAAGAAAATTATGCAGAATCAACGATAAAAAAACGTAAAAATAAAAAACAATACAAAAGCAATTCGGAAGCGGAACTTGATTTATTTCTCACAAGATATTCGCGTTTTCAATTGCGATGGAATTGTTTTTTTAATCAAAAAATTCTCAATAATGTAAAAGTATACTGTCTCTTGGTTAGACTAAAAAATCCAAACGAAATAGCGATATCTTCTATTGAACGAGGAGAGATGAGCCTAGACATTCTAATGATTGAGAAAAATTTCACTTTTGCAAAATTAATGAAAAAAGGAATATTGATTATTGAACCTATCCGTTTGTCTGTACAAAACGATGGACAACTTATTATATATAGAACCATAGGTATTTCATTGGTTCATAAAAATAAACACAAAATAAGTAAAAGATACAAAAAAAAAAGCTATATTGATAAAAAAAAAATTGAAAAATCCATTACAAAATATCAAAAAAAAACTGTAAATAGAAAAAAAAATAATTATGATTTTTTTGTCCCTGAAAATATTCTATCCCCTAAACGACGTAGAGAATTTAGAATTCTAATTTGTTTCAACTTAAAAAAAAAAACTGTGAGGGATAGAAATTCACGATTTGATAAGAATATTCAAAACTGGACCACCGTTTTGCATAAAAAGAAAGATCTTGATAAGGATAAAAAAAACCTAATTAATTTAAAATCCTTTCTTTGGCCCAATTTTAAATTAAAAAATTTAGCTTGTATGAATCGCTATTGGTTTAATACTACTAACGGAAATCATTTCAGTATGATAAGAATACGCATGTATACGCGATTTCCAATTCATTAATGATATATCCTTTTTACTATATATAATATATAAGTTACGGTATATGAAAACAACTATATGCACAAATATGAGGGATTGTTTAAAATTAAATCTTTATACATGCGATTAATTTAATCAATGACCTAGATACCAATTAGAGCGGATCCATAAATAAAGTAACAGAATCCTCCTTTTTGAGATCTAAATTTAGGTTTTTTTTATATAAAATGAAGAATTAAGAAGTTGATAATTTAATGAAGATCCTTGTACAAAAAAACTACCATTATTATTACTGATCAGTAAAATTCATATTTTTCAATTCATATTAAAAAGCGAGGGATTTCTTTTTATGATAAAAAATGCATTCATTTCATTTCAAGAACAAAAAGAAGAAAGCAGGGGATCTGTTGAATTTCAAGTATTTAGTTTCACTAATAAGATACGAAGACTTACTTCACATTTGGAATTGCACAGAAAAGATTATTTATCTCAGAGGGGTCTACGAAAAATTCTGGGAAAACGTCAACGACTACTGGCTTATTTGTCAAAAAAAAATAGAGTACGTTATAAAGAATTAATCAATCAGTTGAATATTCGGGAATTAAAAACTCGTTAAATTAAAAAATTGTGAATTAGTGAATTTTTTAGATCTTTAATTTTTTGATAAACTTCTTTATTCAGCAATCTAATTCATGCCAGAACGAATCAAGGAAAAACTTATGAAGAGACCAGTTACAGGAAAAGATCTTATGATAGTCAATATGGGACCTCACCACCCATCCATGCATGGTGTTCTTCGCTTAATTGTCACTCTAGATGGTGAGGATGTTGTTGACTGTGAACCCATATTGGGTTATTTACACAGAGGAATGGAAAAAATTGCAGAAAACCGAGCAATTATACAATATTTACCTTATGTAACGCGATGGGATTATTTAGCTACTATGTTTACAGAAGCAATAACAGTAAATGGACCAGAACAATTGGGAAATATTCAAGTTCCTAAAAGGGCCAGCTATATCAGAGTAATTATGCTGGAATTGAGTCGTATAGCTTCTCATCTGTTATGGCTCGGCCCTTTTATGGCAGATATTGGTGCCCAGACTCCTTTTTTCTATATTTTCAGAGAACGGGAATTTGTATATGATTTATTCGAAGCTGCCACCGGTATGAGAATGATGCATAATTTTTTTCGTATTGGAGGAATAGCGGCTGATTTACCTTATGGTTGGATAGATAAATGCTTGGATTTTTGTGATTATTTTTTAACAGAGGTTGTTGAATATCAAAAACTCATTACACGAAATCCTATTTTTTTAGAACGGGTTGAAGGAGTTGGGATTATTGGTGGGGAAGAAGCAATAAATTGGGGTTTATCCGGCCCAATGCTACGCGCATCCGGAATACCATGGGATCTTCGTAAAGTGGATCGTTATGAGTCTTACGATGAATTTGAATGGGATATTCAGTGGCAAAAACAAGGAGATTCATTAGCTCGTTATTTAGTACGACTTAACGAAATGACAGAATCCATAAAAATTATTCAACAGGCTCTGGAAGGACTTCCAGGGGGTCCCTATGAGAATTTAGAAAGCAGGGGCTTTGATAGAAAAAGGAATCCAGAATGGAATGATTTTGAATATCGATTCATTAGTAAAAAACCTTCTCCTACTTTTGAATTATCGAAACAAGAACTTTATGTAAGAGTTGAAGCTCCAAAAGGGGAGTTGGGAATTTTTCTCATAGGAGATCAAAGTGGTTTTCCTTGGAGATGGAAAATCCGACCACCGGGTTTTATTAATTTGCAAATTCTTCCTGAACTAGTTAAAAGAATGAAATTGGCTGATATTATGACGATACTCGGTAGCATAGATATAATTATGGGAGAAGTTGATCGTTAAAATGATAATTTATGCAACAGTAGTCCAAACTATAAATTCTTTTGTTAGATTGGAATCTTTAAAAGAGGTCTATGGACTTATATGGATATTTGTCCCTATATTTTCTCTTGTATTGGGAATCATAACAGGTGTACTAGTAATTGTGTGGTTAGAAAGAGAAATATCTGCAGGGATACAACAACGTATTGGACCTGAATACGCCGGCCCGTTGGGAATTCTTCAAGCTCTAGCCGACGGGACAAAACTACTTTTCAAAGAAAATCTTCGTCCATCTAGAGGAAATACTCCTTTATTTAGTATTGGGCCATCTATAGCAGTTATCTCAATTTTACTAAGTTATTCCGTAATTCCCTTTAGCAATCACCTTGTTTTAGCGGATCTCAATATCGGTATTTTTTTATGGATTGCCATCTCAAGTATTGCTCCTATTGGACTTCTTATGTCAGGATATGGATCAAATAATAAATATTCTTTTTTAGGTGGTCTGCGAGCTGCTGCCCAATCGATTAGTTATGAAATACCATTAACTCTATGTGTTTTATCAATATCTCTACGTGCGATTCGTTGAAACATAAACGTTTATTTTTACTATTCGGTTTCTTCTAGACGAATAAGTTAAAAAACGGAATATATAGATTTTTCTTTCTAATTAATCTTAATAAAAGGAATTTGATAGTTATATATGAGTGAAAAAAAACTGCTCAGAAATTAGCAGTAAAAAGAAAAATTGAGTCTCATTTCCTATGTACAAAGGTTAAACGTAAATAAACATAAGTGTAAGAATCACTTTACCCCAAGGTTGGTTGATTAGTCATCCTGGCTTGAAGCGGGTTAAATATATTAACCGGATGACGTTTTCACTATCAGTTATATAGATTAACATACATGTATTACAAAGTGAGCGGCAATTAGGTAAAAGTGAGTGGATGGGTAGAAACACCAAAATACACAAAGAATTTGTAATAGAGATTAACCAAATTGAAAAGTATATTTATGCATAACATAAGATAAAAAAAAAGAAGGTTAATTGGGGCTTTAAATTAGTAGAAATGATCAGACAGTACTCCCCAAGATTCCGATTCAGAGTATGCTCCTATCCACCGACAAATGTAATGACTATCAGAAACGAAATAATCCTTTATTTTTTATAAGTCCACCAACTTTTTTTTTAAGAAAGAAGAATAGGAACGAACCAAGGATATTTTATATATATATATTTCGAAAATAAAATCGAATTTCTGTCATGAATAATAAACTAATAGGATGGCTAAATATTTTTCGTAATTGAAAACCACGACGGGCTTAAATACCTATTTTTATTTTTACAAGGAGTATTTTATTAAAGGCTTAAGTTATTACTCAACAAATAGAAATTAAAATTTGTAAAGGATGAGATGAATTCCGAAGCGCTTTTTTATTCTTAGAATTTGAGCAGACAGAATTCCATTGGTATAATTCGGGACCCCAGATATATTTAATCCATTTTAGAACACATCATATCCATCTAAATGAGACTAATCTGGTCCTTAGATTTATTTATGGCCCCCGAGGAGCCGTATGAGGCGAAGGCCTCATGTACGGTTCTGTAATAGCGGTGAAAATAGTAATGTTATCACCGACTAGGATTATCTAACAGTTTAAGTACAGTTGATATAGTTGAGGCACAATCAAAATATGGTTTTTGGGGATGGAATTTGTGGCGTCAACCTATAGGTTTTATCATTTTTCTAATTTCTTCCCTAGCAGAATGCGAGAGGTTACCGTTTGATTTACCAGAAGCGGAAGAAGAATTAATAGCAGGTTATCAAACTGAATATTCGGGTATCAAATTTGGTTTATTTTACGTTGCTTCTTATCTAAATCTGTTAATTTCCTCATTATTTGTAACAGTTCTATACTTAGGCGGTTGGAATATTTCTATTCCGTATATATCTATTCTGGAGCTATTTCAAAGGGATCAAATTTTTGGAACAACAATTTGTATCTTTATTACATTAGCTAAAACGTATTTGTTCTTGTTCATTTCTATCGCAACAAGATGGACTTTACCTAGGCTAAGAATGGATCAACTATTAAATCTTGGATGGAAATTTCTTTTACCTATTTCCCTTGGTAATCTATTATTAACAACTTCTTTCCAACTCTTTTCACTCTAAATTGAAAATGAATCCAATATATTCATTATTTGTTTTAAACAAGAGAAAGAAATAAAGAGAAAATTATTCAGAGATAATTACAATATGCTTCCTATGATAACTGGGTTCATGAATTATGGTCAACAAACCCTACGAGCTGCAAGGTATATTGGTCAAGGTTTCATGATTACCTTATCCCACACAAATCGTTTACCTGTAACTATTCAATATCCCTATGAAAAATTAATAACATCGGAACGTTTCCGCGGTCGAATCCATTTTGAATTTGATAAATGCATTGCTTGTGAAGTATGTGTTCGAGTATGTCCTATAGATTTGCCTGTTGTTGATTGGAAATTGGAAACTAATATTCGAAAAAAACGATTGCTTAATTACAGTATTGATTTTGGAATTTGTATATTTTGTGGTAATTGTGTTGAGTATTGTCCAACAAATTGTTTGTCAATGACTGAAGAATATGAATTTTCCACTTATGATCGTCACGAATTGAATTATAATCAAATAGCTTTAGGTCGTTTACCAATGTCAGTAATTGACGATTACACTATTCGAACAATTTTGAATTCACCTCAAACAAAAAATGAGGTAAACCCTTTAATTTGATTAAAAAAGAATTCAAAATTGTTGAATTCTATAAAGAATTTAATTAAAAACTTGTATTGTATTTATATAATAATATTAAGTATTAAGGCGCATTCTTTTACTTTTAATATAATATATTCGTAATTACTTTCTTGAAATAGATAGGTTGAAAATACACTTTAGAATAAAAAAAGAGAAACTGTCTAATAATTGTATCTACATAAATTAATATCCATTAGATTATAATTTCACTCTATTAGAAACATATTAAAAAAAAATTCCTGGTTAATTTAATAAGGTCATGAAAAGGATTTCGATTTTTTTCTTATTTTAATAATATAATGGATTTGCCTGGACCAATACATGATTTTCTTTTAGTTTTTCTGGGATCCGGTCTTCTAGTAGGAGGTCTGGGAGTGGTATTACTTCCCAACCCAATATTTTCAGCCTTTTCCTTAGGTTTTGTTCTTGTTTGTATATCTTTATTGTATATTCTCTCAAATTCCCATTTTGTAGCTGCTGCACAACTCCTTATTTACGTGGGGGCCATAAATGTTTTAATAATATTTGCTGTGATGTTCATGAATGATTCAGAATATTCCACAGATTTCAATCTGTGGACCGTTGGGAATGGGATTACTTCGTTGGTTTGTACAACTATTCTTTTTTTATTAATGTCTACTATTCTCGATACGTCATGGTACGGGGTTATTTGGACTACAAGATTAAACCAGATTCTAGAGCAAGATTTAATAAGTAATAGTCAACAAATAGGAATTCATTTATCAACAGATTTTTTTCTGCCGTTTGAACTCATTTCAATAATTCTTTTAGTTGCTTTGATAGGTGCAATTTCTGTGGCTCGTCAATAAAGAATGTTCGAATTAGTAAAGACCAAAGAAAACTTTGTGTATGTTATGATTTTTTCCGTTCATTCAATTAAATTTGATTGAATACTATTTGATATTTTAAGGATCAATTTTTATATTTGATATATATTTGAAAAAATTTTTTACCTTATATTGTTTTTATTCGTACTTTTTTGTTATATTCTAGTTGATGAAATCCAGGGGAATTATTTTTCATATTGAAATGAATCAAAATTGATAAGGAGTTGCTGAATGATACTCGAACATGTACTTGTTTTGAGTGCCTATTTATTTTTGATTGGTCTTTATGGATTGATCATGAGTCGAAATATGGTTAGGGCTCTTATGTGTCTTGAACTTATACTCAATGCAGTTAATATGAATTTCGTAACATTTTCTGATTTTTTTGATAATTCCCAACTAAAAGGGGATATTTTTTGCATTTTTGTTATAGCAATTGCAGCCGCTGAAGCAGCTATTGGATTAGCTATAGTCTCGTCAATTTATCGTAACAGAAAATCAACTCGCATAAACCAATCGACCTTATTAAATAAGTAGCATAAATAAAAAAAATTATAGATTGAAATTTGCATATCTGATAGGTTATGACCTGCTAGATTATATTTGTCAAAATCTAAGAAATCAAAGTATTTTAGCCCCCTTTTTTATCAATTGAGCCAGAATTCATTACAAAAATTCTATTAAAGGAAATCATTGCTTCATCTAGTATTTTAATATATCATTCAGTTAGAAGTTTACTAGATTGAAAATTTATGACATTCAAAAAACTATCGATCCTATGTCACATTCAGTAAAAATTTATGATACCTGTATAGGATGTACTCAATGTGTCCGAGCATGCCCTACAGACGTATTAGAAATGATACCTTGGGATGGATGTAAAGCTAAGCAAATAGCTTCTGCTCCAAGAACCGAGGACTGTGTTGGTTGTAAGAGATGTGAATCCGCCTGTCCAACGGATTTTTTGAGCGTTCGAGTTTATTTATGGCATGAAACAACTCGAAGTATGGGTCTAGCTTATTGATACGTTACCGAAAACCTCATTTGAATAAATTTGGAATACATTTTATTTTTTTTTTTTATTGACAAGTACTCGTACTCAAAAAAGTTAAATTATATTTTTTTATTTATATATTTTTTTTTGAGTACGCGTTCTTTGGACCTGGTGTATCTTGTCTTTACCACGAATGATTTTCCTTGGTTAACAATAATTGTTGTTTTTCCAATATCTGCTGGTTCATTAATGTTATTTCTCCCGCATAGGGGAAATAAAGTAAATAAATGGTATACTATATGCATTTGTATCTTAGAACTTCTTCTAACGACCTACGCTTTTTGTTATAATTTTAAAATGGACGATCCATTAATTCAACTGTCCGAAGATTATAAATGGATCAATTTTTTTGATTTTTACTGGAGAATGGGAATAGATGGGCTTTCTATAGGAACGATTTTACTGACGGGATTTATTACTACTTTAGCCACTTTAGCGGCTTTTCCAGTTACTCGGGATTCCCGATTATTCCATTTCCTGATGTTAGCAATGTACAGCGGTCAAATAGGATCATTTTCTTCTCGGGATCTTCTACTTTTTTTCATCATGTGGGAATTAGAATTAATTCCCGTTTATCTACTTTTATCCATGTGGGGTGGAAAGAAACGTCTGTATTCAGCTACAAAATTTATTTTGTACACGGCAGGAAGTTCTATTTTTTTATTAATAGGAGTTTTAGGTATAAGTTTATATGGTTCGAACGAACCAACATTAAATTTAGAACTCTTAGCCAATCAATCCTATCCTGTTACACTCGAAATACTATTTTATATTGCATTTCTTATTGCTTTTGCCGTCAAATCACCGATTATACCTTTACATACTTGGTTACCTGACACCCACGGTGAGGCACATTACAGTACCTGTATGCTTCTCGCTGGAATCTTATTAAAAATGGGAGCATATGGGTTGGTTCGAATCAATATGGAATTATTACCCCACGCCCATTCTATGTTTTCTCCTTGGTTGATGGTAGTCGGTACAATCCAAATAATTTATGCAGCTTCAACATCTCCCGGTCAACGTAATTTAAAAAAGAGAATAGCCTATTCTTCTGTATCTCATATGGGTTTTATAATTATAGGTATTAGTTCTATAACGGATCCTGGACTTAATGGAGCTATTTTACAAATAATTTCTCATGGGTTTATTGGTGCTGCACTTTTTTTCTTGGCAGGAACGAGTTATGATAGAATTAGGCTTGTTTATCTTGATGAAATGGGTGGAATGGCTATCTCCATTCCAAAAATATTTACAATGTTCACTATCTTATCGATGGCTTCCCTTGCATTGCCGGGCATGAGTGGTTTTGTTGCAGAATTAATTGTTTTTTTTGGAATAATTACCAGCCAAAAATATTTCTTAATTTCCAAAATTTTAATTATTTTTGTAATGGCAATTGGAATGATATTAACTCCTATATATTTATTATCTATGTCACGCCAAATGTTCTATGGATACAAGTTAATTAATGTAAAAAACTTTTCTTTTTTTGATTCTGGACCCCGAGAGTTATTTCTTTCAATCTCTATTCTTCTACCCATAATTGGTATTGGGATTTATCCTGATTTTGTGCTCTCATTAGCAAGTGATAAGGTCGAATCCATTTTATCTAATTATTTTTATGGATAGTTTTCAGGAAATTAAAAAAAACATTAAAGTAAATTGTAATTCAGAAGTCTTTGGTCTTTGTATTGTGAGAACCTTTTGAATCATTGTACTACTTGATTCAAAAGGTTCTGTATGATTTACTACGAAAACTAAATAAAGTTTATTAACTTATATGAAGTTAGATATCGATGCTATTTTTTTTATTTAGATTTGGATTCCTTTTTGTTTGTTACTTTAATTAATTCGATGTAAATGAACCATAACTATGTAAACCTATTCCTAAAAGATTGACGCCAAAATAGCATATCCAAATTAAAAGAAAACCTATCGAAGCCACTATTGCAGAATTTATACCCCTAACATTCCTATTTGTTTTAATATGTAAATAAATTGCGAATATAGTCCAAGTAATAAATGCCCAAGTTTCTTTTGGATCCCAGTTCCAATATGAACCCCATGTCTCATTAGCCCAGACAGCTCCTGAAAGAATGCCGACGGTTAAAAAGATAAATCCAAGACTAATAATACGAAAACTCCAATAATCTAATTGTTGAATCAGTTGATACCTATAATAATTTCTAGAAAAACTAAAATTAATGTTTTGTTGTAGTAAAATCGAATTTCTTTCATTTATGTAGTAAAGTACATCAAAAGAAAATAATTCATTTAATAAAACATTTTTTTTTATATTCTTTTTCCAAAAAGTGGGTCCGACTTTGCGAAATGTAATCACTAGAAGAGCTATTGATAATAATGATCCGCATAACAGAGCGCCATAGCCTAATATCATCATACTTACGTGCATCATTAACCACTGGGACTGGAGAGCTGGTACTAATATTGCAGACTGAGGCATTTTGTTTAAAAGACCTGAAGTAGCAAAACCCTGAATAAAAATAGCACTTGGCGCAGTTATTGCGTTTAAGTGATTTTGTTGTTTTTTATTAAAATAGGAAACCATATGAATAATTGAAAAAGCCCACGAAAGAAAAATTAATGATTCATATAAATTACTTAATGGAAAATGTCCTGAAAAAATCCAACGAGTTAATAATAATCCTGTTATACCAAAAAACGTAATTATGATTCCTTTATCTGATGAATTAAAAAATCCTATGATTTCATCTAAATTAACTAATAAAGTTAAAAAATAAATTATCAGTACAATTGAAACGACCGAAAAAGATATATGAGTTAATATATGCTCTAAAATTGAAAAAATCATAAAAAATTTGTTAAAAATTAATAAATTAATACTAGGTTTTACCCGATTTTATAAAAAAAGTCGGGTATTATTTTGATTATAAAACTTATAATATCTCTTTTATAAGATCTTATGCCGCTACTCGGACTCGAACCGAGATGCTCTAGCACTGCTTCCTAAGAGCAGCGTGTCTACCAATTTCACCATAGCGGCAACTTGTTCAAAACAATACTAACAAGTTTTGATTCAATCGTCGAGATTAAAATTTAAATAAAGAAGCCAATTGATTCAAATTTCCAATTGATTTAATAAATTAAAACTTTTTTAAATAGGTATTGGGGTTTTAATTCAATTAAGATCTTTTTTTTTATCTGAGTTATTTAAAATTATTTAAATTTACTTTTTGTCCTTTATATTTTTTCTAGAATACAATCAAAAATGTAACTAAATTTAAGTAGTTGGAACTTCAACCCAAACAAAGACAAAATTCTAAAAGCTTTTTATCATTTTTTTTGTTTTTAATTTATATTTATATGATAAAAATATGCTTTTGCGAAAAATTTAAACTTCTTCAAAACCCTTAGAAATTTTAAATAAAATTAGATTTTCCTAATTGCTCAAGAGAAAAAAATTATCAAAATATTTTTATTATGTATCTTTTTATATTGTACAAACATAAGATTTTTTGATCACTTAAAGTAATTAATTTAAAGATCTTTGATTTCCTCATTAAGAGGAAATCAAGGATCTTTATTTATTATGGCATCAAGGTAGTGATGGGGAAAATACGAATCCCCTTTTTGGAACTAAAAAAAATGGGAACCTTTCTTTTTTATCTATATATTGTCTTTTTTTCTTCTTTTGGTTCCTATTTTTTTTTTTATGTATTTTTAAAAAATGGGTTTTTAAGTTAGGCTAATTCTAATTATTATAGTGTTTTTTATTTATTTTGCTGTACAAAAAAACTTTTTGAATTACCTGTAGAAAGTGATTTCCCTAACGAAAAAGCTTTCAACGATGTCCAATATCCCTTCCTTTTCCAAATTTTTTTACGAATACGTTTTTTCGAGATAGAAGTACGTTTTTTTGGAACTGCCATTCAAAAATGAAAAAAAAATTTTCAGTGGTATAATTGGATGTCAAAGACATTTATTTTTCTATTCTTTCGTACTCCATATCGAATTATTTTTTTCTTTCAAATTTTATTATATATTATTTTCAAAACAAAAAAGACATTAAAAAGTTTCAAACCCAACTGTTTTTTTTACTTTTTTTTTAACGTTTTAAATCCGTACGAGAGTACTCATTTAATTAATCTATACTGATAGATTATATTATCAAAAAAATTATAAGATTTCTTCACATCATATGTAAAAAAAAATATCGATTATAATAATCTTTCTTACAAATATAAATAAAAAAAGCTCACTTAGTGTACTGGAAGACAATCACTAAATTCCATAATGAAAATCCATTCCTTAACAATCCTAAATACTTAAACTCAAATAACTTTGTTTTAGGTAAAGTTTGTTTTATTATATAATTAATATTAAGTATTTTTTTGTCGTGTAAATCTTTGTTCTATTCTTAATATATGTATATAAATTATTGTAATACGGAATTATAATTCACTTTTTCTGTATCTGCATAAAATCACAAAAAAAATTTATTTAGTAGTAATAAAAAAAGACAAATAATTTTTTTTTGACAGTAACTTAGTAATATTATTTAATCACTTCTAATTTTTTTATTTGAATATAGATTTCTTTTCAAAGATTTATGAAGGATTATACTAATTCGAAAACATTTCTATTTAGGTTTGAAATCGCGTGCTTTTTATTGTCCCCTTTGAAAAAAAAGATATATATATATATATATATATACAAACCAGTGAATAAGAAATAATAAATTTAAGAATAAAATAAAAAGGATTTTTTATTTTATGGAACATACATATCAATATTCATGGATCATCCCTTTCATTCCACTTCCAGTACCTATTTTACTAGGAGTTGGA